AAAAGTATTCCTTTTTCCTTTCTTTTCAACTCAGTTATATCTAATCGATTTTATATTTTTTTTCTGGCTCGGCTATCCTCCCGAGCCGAGCCATTCCCTTTTATGAGACGAAAAAGCCAGGCAAACCCACTAAAGAAAAAAATCGATTCACCGAGCAAAAGGAGAGAGAGGGATTCGAACCCTCGATAGTTCTTTGTTTCGAACTATACCGGTTTTCAAGACCGGAGCTATCAACCACTCGGCCACCTCTCCGAAAGACAATTTCTATTTTACTTTTTTTTTTACTGAATAGAACATGGCTATATGAGTTAGTTGATACCATTACTATGTATAGAAAGATATTAGGCGTGAATCTATAGGTTATAGGTCAATCTATCTGTATATACATAGAAAATAGATAGATGTATGATCCAGCACTCCCGTTTTTGAAGTAAAAAAAAAAGTACTCTCGACTCCATGGCCGAATAAAAGTGGTAAAGGGTTGGAAATACGTCATATAGAATCAATGGATTCATGGTAAAATCCCTCTATGATGCATTCTATTCAACTTTTTTGGCTGATAGAGGGATCAAATGGTATAGTTCTTTTTTGTTGGTAGCTTGGAGGATTAGAAACATGACTATTGCTTTCCAATTGGCTGTTTTTGCATTAATTGCTACTTCATCAATCTTACTGATTAGTGTACCCGTTGTATTTGCTTCTCCGGATGGTTGGTCGAGTAACAAAAATGTCGTATTTTCTGGTACATCATTGTGGATTGGATTAGTCTTTCTGGTGGGTATCCTTAATTCTCTCATCTCTTAAATCTATTCGTTCCAAACCCAACAATGAAATGACCCCTCCCACGAATACGAATTTTTCGGGTTGCGAGACACATTAAAATTCACTATAAGTCTCCAAAATGCAAATAAAGAAAACAAAAAAATTCCTGGGAGGGGTCAAACTTCCGGAACTTGAATGAAAAATAAACCATAAATTTAGATTATTTTAAATTCTATTATTAGAAAGAAAAATAATTATAAAAATAATAATAATCGAAATTAGAGAAATAATAATCTATTTACTAGAATTCTAATAAAGATAATATAATTATCTAATTATTAATAGAAATTATAAATATATATTATTTATATAAAAATCTATATATTCGAAATAAATATAAATATTAATATAATAAATAAATATTAATATAATAATTAATCGAAATAAAATATTGAAAACTATTCAATAATGAATTTCTATTAATATTTAATATTTAAAATTTCAATATTTACTTGGCTTTCATTTAAATTGGTTTTAATTGGTTTGGTAGTGTAATTTGATGGAATTACCCTGAAGAGAGTATCTGGCCTAACTCGGGATAAAGATTTTCCAGACATTTCAAGGAAAAATGCGGATATAGTCGAATGGTAAAATTTCTCTTTGCCAAGGAGAAGACGCGGGTTCGATTCCCGCTATCCGCCAGGGTAAAGTAATGTAGTTAATAGGATAAACGATTCCTTATAGTTGACCGTGATAGTAAAGTGGTTCTATCTTTCCACCCCAACAGAAAAAGAAAAGTGTTAATTAATAGTTAACAGAATCAAACCTCATTTTTTTGTCAAAAAAGAAAAAATGTTGCGGAGACGGGATTTGAACCCGTGACCTCAAGGTTATGAGCCTTGCGAGCTACCAAACTGCTCTACCCCGCGATGAAGAGAAGAACTGGGAACTAATGAACAGGCAAGGATTGAATGCGCCCCTTTTCCATACCTGTACAAATAGAATAGCCTATTTGTACAGAATGGTAAAGGGGCCCCTCTATGATCACAGATCATAGAACTCAATCAAAAAAAAAAATGAAGGGATATTTTAATCCTTACCAACTTGATCTTGTTGCCCCCGGCAACAAACATGCATGAACCATTTCACGAAGTATGTGCCCGGATAGTCCAAAGTCTCGATAGTTAGCTCTCGGCCTTCCGGTCGAAAAACAACGTCGATGAAGACGTGTAGGTGCACTATTACGCGGCGAGGATTGTAGCTTTCCATGAATTTTCCATTTATCGCTCAACGACGGAACTTTGTTTATTTCTTTTTTTGAGGATCGACGAATCAAATGATATTTTTGTTCCAATTTTTGCCTTTTATTCTCCCTATGAATCAAACTTTTCCTTGCCATAGCGGTTCAGTTCCTATTATTATCAATGATACAAGTCGGATCCTAGATGTAGAAATATAGCTGTAGAAATATAAGAAGGCATACCCCTTCTCCGTCGAAAGAAATGATATTCTCGCGCGGATACAAGACAGAAAGAATTAACCAAATTTGCCCGATGTAGAGGCAATCAAGAAAGCCGCATAAGTGAATATATAACCTACAGAGAAGTGGGCTAATCCAACCAATCTTGCTTGCACAATGGAAAGAGCCACTGGTTTATCTCTCCATCGAATCAAATTAGCCAAGGGTGTGCGTTCGTGAGCCCATGCTAAAGTTTCAATCAATTCTTGCCAATACCCG